TTTGTATCTTGGTGTTCCTAATCATCCACTCTTTTTTGCTCAATCCCTTATTATTCTTATAGTAATACAACTATGGGAATAGATAGTAAAAATTTTCTAGAGTTGGCTCTTTTATTTTAAACCCGCTTCAAGCCATGATGACTAATCAATCAAAAGCTTGGGGTTAAACAGTATAGACTGCTGTTTCCTTTTCATTTCACTCTTGTACATAGGCAATGAGACTCCATTTTTTACTGCGAATTTTTAAGCTGTTTTCTCTCACTCATATAACTATCTGGTTTAGTTCATCAATTTAACTGATGAATAAAAAAACAAAAATGGATTCCATTCATTTAACTTTTTTACTAGAAACGAAAAATGAAATAAAAGAAAGTTTATGTTTTAACGAATCACACGTAGAGATATTGATAACACACATAGAGTTAATGGTATTTCATAACTAATTGATTGAGCAGCAGCTCGTAGACCACCTAAAAAGGAATATTTATTATTTGATCCATATCCTGACATAAGAAGTCCAATGGGAGCAATACTTGAAATAGCAATCCATAAAAAAACGCCTATACTGAGATCGGCTAGAACAAGATGATAGCCAAAAGGAATTACTGAATAACTTAATAAAATAGATATGACAGCTAGGGAGGGACCAATACTAAATAAACTAATATTTCCTCGAGATGGAAGAAGATTCTCTTTGAAAAGCAATTTTGTCCCATCTGCTAGAGCTTGAAGAACCCCCAATGGGCCGGCATATTCAGGGCCAATACGTTGTTGTATCCCGGCGGATATTTCTCTTTCTAACCAAACAATTATGAGTACGCCTATTGTAATTCCTAATACAGTAGTTAAAATCGGGACAAACATCCATATGATGCCATAGATTTCTTTTAAGAATTCCAACCTAGAAAAAGAATTGATAGCTTCTACTTCTGTTGTATTAATTATCATTTCAACGATCAACCTCTCCCATAATGATATCTATGCTACCTAGTATCGTCATAATATCAGCCAATTTCATTCTTTTAACTAATTGAGGAAGAATTTGCAAATTGACAAAACCCGGCGGTCGAATTTTCCATCTCCAAGGAAAAACATTCTGATCGCCTATCATAAAAATCCCCAATTCTCCTTTTGGAGCTTCGACTCTTACATAAAGTTCTTGCTTCGACAATTCAAAAGTAGGAGAAGGTTTTTTACTAATGAATCGGTATTCAAAATCATTCCATTCGGTATTTCTTACTCCAGCAAAGCGCCGGGTTTCTAAATTCTCATAGGGCCCTCCCGGAATTCCTTCCAGAGCCTGCTGAATTATTTTTATAGATTCTGTCATTTCACTGATTCGTACTAAATAACGAGCTAATGAATCCCCTTCTTTTTGCCATTGGACTTCCCAGTCAAATTCGTCATAACACTCATAATGATCAACCTTACGAAGATCCCATTGTATTCCGGAAGCTCGTAGCATTGGTCCTGATAAACCCCAATTTATTGCTTCTTCTTCACTAACAATGCCTACCCCTTCAACTCGTTCTAAAAAAATAGGGTTCCGCGTAATAAGCTTTTTATATTCAGCAACCTCCCTTAAAAAATAATCGCAAAAATCCAAACACTTATCTATCCAGCCATGAGGTAGATCCGCGGCTATTCCTCCAATACGAAAATAATTATGCATCATTCGCATACCGGTGGCAGCTTCGAATAGATCATATATTAATTCTCTTTCTCGAAAAATATAAAAGAAGGGAGTCTGTGCACCAATATCTGCCATAAAGGGTCCAAGCCATAACAAATGAGAAGCTATACGACTCAACTCCAACATAATTACTCTGATATAACTAGCTCTTTTAGGTACTTGAATATTTCCCAACTGCTCTGGTGCATTTACAGTTATTGCTTCTGTAAACATAGTAGCTAAATAATCCCAACGTGTTACATAAGGCAAATATTGTATAATTGTTCGGTTTTCTGCAATTTTTTCCATCCCCCTGTGTAAATAACCTAATATTGGTTCACAGTCGATAACATCTTCACCATCTAGAGTAAGGATAAGTCGAAGAACACCATGCATTGATGGGTGGTGAGGACCCATATTGACTATCATGAGGTCCTTTCTTGTAGCTTGTGCAGTCATAGGTTTTTTCCCGATTCATTCTTCCATGAATTGCTGAAAATCAAAAGAGAGTCATCAAAATTGAAATCATTTTTCAAATTAACGAGTTTTTATCTCTCGAATATTCAACTGACCTATTAATTCTTTATAACGTACTCTATTTTTTTTTAATAAATAAGCTAGCAGGCGTTGGCGCTTTCCCAAAATTTTCCGCAGACCTCTCTGAGATAAATAGTCTTTTTTGTGCAATTCCAAATGGGAAGTAAGCTTTCGTATCTTAGTAGTAAAACAGAATACTTGGAATTCAACAGACCCCGGGCTTTCTTCTTTTTCTTTTTGTGAAATAACTGAAATGAATGAATTTTTTACCATAAAATAATCCCCCCTTTTTACAAATATGAATTTTACTGATCAGTAATAATAATGTGAGTTAGTTTAATTTGGTATACATAATCAACTAACTTTTTTAAATAAAAATAAAAAGAATCAATCCAATTAAACTTGCATTCGGATAGGCATACAAAACAACAGTCTATTTTGCATTTTCAAAAGAGAATTGTTTAAATCTTAAAATTAAGAAGATTTTGTTGATTCGTTTTTAGAAATAATGGATACCCTATTACATTAAATTAGTATCATATATTAGACTCAAATGTAAGACAAGTTATATGTGCATTTGTTTGCTTTCATATATCAGATATGGTACAGACATAAAGTTTAATTAATTACCTTTCAATTGTGGGGTACATACGTATCCTTAACATACTGAAACGACTTCCATTATTTGTATCAAACCAATAGCGATTCATACAAGATAAATCTTCTAATCGATAATTGGGCCAAAGAAATAATTTTAATTTCATTAATTTTTGTCTATCAAGATCTTTATTTTCATTCAAAAATTGACTAGAACTTTTTAAATTATTCTCATTACAAAATATTATATTTTTATCCATATCTTGACTACTCTTTGAATGGAAACAAATTAGAATTCTCAATTCTCTACGACGTCGAGACGCTAAAATATTTTCAGGGAAAAGCAAATAAAAATGCTTATTTCCAGTTAGATGGCTTCGAGTGGATTTATCAAAATCCTCCTTATCGGCATATCTTTGCTCTCGGTATCCTTGATTAGTATGATGCCTGCTCTTATGAACTAATGAAATATTTATAGTTTGATGCATAATAAACTGACCCGCTTTTTTTACAGACAGACGAAAAGGTTCGATAATCAATCTCCCCTGTTTCATCAATTCTGTAAGAGTTAAATTCTTTTTAATCAGCATTATATCAAGATTCATCTCTCTCCTTTGAATAGAGGATAGGGTTATTTTTTTTGGATTTATCAGTCTAAGCAATAGACAATATACTTTGATATTATTGATCATTCTTTGATTCAAAGCACCATCCCATCTCAATTGAAAAAGTAAATATCTTTTCAGGAAGAAATCTAGTTCTGCTTCCGTATTGCTCTTGTATTGTTTTTTCTTTTGTAGTTTTTTCATGTCTGATTCCGAATACGTTTCTTCAATCTCGTCTTTTTGGTTTTGTATATTTGAACTAAGATCTCTTTGATTTTCAAATTTTTTTTCTTTTTTATTCTTGAATTCAAATTCAAAATATTTTTTTTCGTTCGACGGTATAAGTTCTTTTTGTTTTCTATTCATGTTTTGAGTTTCACTAAGACTTTCATTTAGATTAAAATTCAAAAAAAGGAATTTGCTTGGTATAAGCCAGGGTTTCATTTTATATGCATTATAAAATAGGAAAAATTCTGGGAAGAACCAAAGTTCTAGATTCGATATAGGATGACTTAATATTTCCGCATTCATTCCCATCCAATCCCATTTTTTTTTTTGCTTGGAAAAAGGGATTTCTTTATTTTGATGAACCATAAAATAAAAAAGATCTTTTTTATCAACTTTATCAATTATTTGATACTTAAGAGCCTCGGTCTTAGTATTTTGATTCCTGTTGGTATTGACCTTGACCCAAGCTTCAATATCTACTTTTTTTCTAAAACAAAAATTTAGAATTTTCCAATCAAAATATTTTCGATCCGTATTTTTTTCCATATATATACTAGCACTTTTTCCTAGAAAATTATTGATAGGTATATAGGCTAATCTAGCAAAATTTTTACTTTTTTGTGTATTGTAATTATAAGAATTCTTTGGCGTTTGATTTACTTGCAATGGTGATCTATAAATAGATAGGTCCTCCTTCTTTTCATAATTAATAGATCTATAAGATAAAAGATTATATCTATAGTATTTTTGAAAATTTTCTTTCTGATTTGGTAATAAATATATTTTGTAATTACTTTGTTTTTTATAATAACTTAATTGTTCTTTTTCATATGAAACTTCTTTGTTTAAATTTGTATCTTGAATTGTACGACATTTTTTGGTGCTATTTCGCCACTTTTGTGCTATTAATTTAGACCATCTAATCTGGGATAAATTATATTGATAATAACCTCTTAACCAGCCTTTCCATTGATTTTTTTTCGAGTTCGGAAGTTTCTTATCTTTGAATTTCGAATAAATTATTCCTTGTCTGCCAAAATAATTTTTGATTGAAGTTTTAAGAAAAAAAGATGTTCCGTGATATTCAAGAATAGATCTTAACTTAAACAAGTTAAGAACTTGAACTTGTGATAATTTGTAAAATACATATGCTTGTGAGAAGGAAAATAATTCATCCAAATTCTGTGAATTATTATTACTAATATTATAAAAGGGCTTTTGTATAGTTGAAATAAAGTCAATTGTATTTTGATTGGTTTTATTACTTTTTTCGTTATTTTTTTTAGTATTGAAAATAGGTTTATCAATCAAATTTTTTGTTGATTCAAGAAAAAGTTTTGTATGTATTCTGGTAATATTAA